CAACCATGGTGGGTATAATGGCCCAATCATGGTGGGTAGAATGGTAGAGGAGTCAATGACTATTCATAACTATGACCTTCCATAAATATCATTTCTTCCCTATGAGTTCGAGTCTGAATAAGAATGCGAGTTTTTACTATTTATATGCTATGATATGACGATAATAAACCAATTCCTTATGTATGGATGATGAGATTTCGTTGATACAGAGCGAGACTTATTGGAGGGTCCCATTGGCGTGCATCCAGTAGGAATTGAACCTACGAATTCGCCAATTATGAGTTGGGCGCTTTAACCATTCAGCCATGGATGCTTAGCGGGGATCCTCGTACATGATGAATAACCAAATTCCAATTGAAATAAAATCTTTAAGATAAATCAATATTTTAAATAAATAAAATAAAAATACAATTTAAATGAACAGACATGAATTTTAATTATACAAGAAATAAAATAAAAATACAATTTAGGGGGACTTCTAATGAATAGACATTCATTCAAATTCTGGCTTTTCGAATTGAGAGAGATTAAAAATTCTCACTCTTTATCAGATTTATGGACCCAATTCAATTCAGTGGGATCTTTCATTCACATTTTTTTCCACCAAGAACGTTTTATAAAATTGTTTGACCCGCGAATTTGTAGTATCCTACTTTCACGCAATTCACAAGGTTCAACAAGCAAGCGATATTTCACGATCAAGGGTGTACTACTCTTTGTAGTCATGGTCCTTCTATATCGTATTAACAATCGAAATATGGTCGAAAGAAAAAATCTCTATTTGATAGGTCTTCTTCCGATACCTATGAATTCCATCGGACCCATAAATGATACATTGGAAAAACGCTTTTGGTCTTCCAATATCAATAGGCTGATTGTTTCGCTCCTCTATCTTCCAAAAGGAAAAAATATTTCGGCGAGTTGTTTCCTGGATCCGAAAGAGATTACTAGTACTTGGTTTCTTCCAATAACTAAAAAGTGTATCATGCCTGAATCTAACCGGGGTTCGCAGTGGTGGAGGAACTGGATCGGAAAAAAGAGGGATTCCATTAGTAATGCGGATTCGAAATATCATACATTAATCAATTTAATCAATAAAAGAGAGATTCAACAACTAAAAGAAAGATCGATTCTTCGGGATCCTTCCTTTCTTCAAACGGAAGGAATAGAGATAGAATCAGACCGATTCTCGAAATGTCTTTCTGGATATTCCTCAATGCCTCGGCTATTCACGGAACGTGAGAAGCAGATGAATAATCATCTGCTTCCGGAAGAAATCGAAGAACTTCTTGAGAATCCTACAAGATCCATTCGTTCTTTTTTCTCTGGCAGATGTTCAGAACTTCATCTGGGTTCAAATCCTACTGAGAAGCCCACTAGAGATCAGAAATTGTTGAAGAAACATCTTGTTGTTTCTTTTGCCCCTTCCAGGCGATCGGAAAATAAAGAAATGATTAATATATTCAAGATAATTATGTATTTACAAAATAGCGTCTCAATTCATCCTATTTCACCAGATCCGGGATGTGATATGGTTCTGAAGGATGAACCGGATATGGACAGTTCCGATAAGATTTCATTCTTGAACAAAAATTCATTTTTTGACTTATTTAATCTATTCCATGATCGAAACAGTGGGGGATACACATTACACCACGATTTTGAATCTGAAGAGAGATTTCAAGAAATGGCAGATCTATTCACTCTATCAATAACCAAGCCGGATCTGGTGTATCATAAGGGCTTTGCCTTTTCTATTGATTCCTGCGGATTGGATCAAAAACAATTCTTGAATGAGGTATTCAACTCCAGGGATGAATCGAAAAAGAAATCTTTATTGATTCTACCTCCTATTTTTTATGAAGAGAATGCATTTTTTTATTTTTATCGAAGGATCCGAAAAAAAGGGGTTCGGATCTCTTGCGGGAATTATTTGGAAGATAGAAAACAAAAAAGAGTGGTATTTGCTAGTAACAACAAAATGGAGGCAGTCAATCAAAATCAATATATATTGATCCGAAATCTGATTCAAATCCAATATAGCACCTATGGGTACATAAGAAATGTATTGAATCGATTCTTTTTAATGAATCGATCCGATCGCAGCTTCGAATATGGAATTAAAAGGGATCAAATAGGAAACGATACTCTGAATCATAGAACTATAAGGAAATATACGATCAACCAACATTTATCGAATTTGAAAAAGAGCCAGAAGAAAAGGTTCGATCCTCTTATTTTTCTTTCTCGAACCGAGAGATTCATGAATCAGGATCCTGATGCGTATAGATACAAATGGTTCAACGGGAGCAAGAATTTCCAGGAACATTTAGTTTCTGAGCAGAGGAGCCGTTTTCAAGTAGTGTTCGGTCGATTACGTATTAATAAATATTCGATTGATTGGTCTGAGGTTATCGACAAAAAAGATTTGTCTAAGTCACTTCGTTTCTTTTTGTCCAAGTCACTTCGTTTCTTTTTGTCCAAGTTGCTTCTCTTTGTGTCTAATCCCTTTGTGAGTTTTGGGAATATCCCCATTCATAGGTCCGAGATCCACATTTCGGAACTGAAAGGTCCGAATGATCAACTCTACAATCCGTTGTTAGAATCAATAGGTCTTCAAATCGTTCATTTGAAAAAATTAAAAGCCTTCTTATTGAATGATCATGATACTTTCCAAAAATCGAAATTATTGATCAATGGAAGAACAATATCACCATTTTTGTTCAATAAGATACCAAAGTGGATGATTGACTCATTCGATACTAGAAAGAATCACAGGAATGGTAACACGGATTCCTATTTCTCAATGATATCCCAGGATCAAAACAATTGGCTGAATCCCGTAAAACCATTTCATAGAAGTTCTTTGCTATCTTCTTTTTATAAAGCAAATCGACTTCGATTCTTGAATAATCCACATTACTTCTGCTTCTATTGTAACAAAAGATTCCCTTTTTATATCGAAAAGGCCCGTATCAATAATTATGATTTTACGTATAGACAATTCCTCGATATCTTGTTCAGTCGCAACAAAATATTTGCTTTGTGTGTCGGTAAAAAAAAACATGTTTTTTTGGAGAGAGATACTATTTTACCAATCGAGTCACAGGTATCTAACATATTCATACCTAACGATTTTACAATTCGATCCGATCTATTCGTTCGTAGAACTTTTGACTCGATCACAGACATTTCTGGAACACCTCTAACAGAGGGACAAAGAGTCCATTTTGAAAGAACGTTTTATCAACCTCTTTCAGATATGAATCTATCTGATTCAGAAAGGACAAACTTGCATCAGTATCTCAATTTCAATTCAAACATGGGTTTGATTTACACTCCATGTTCTGAGAAATATTTACCACCGGAAAAGAGGAAAAAACGGAGTCTTTGTCTAAAGAAATGCGTTGAGAAAGGGCAGATGTATAGAACCTTTCAACGAGATAGCGCTTTTTCAATTCGCTCAAAATGGAATCTATTCAAAACATATATGCCATGGTTCCTTACTTCGACAGGGTACAAATATCTAAATTTTCTATTTTTCGATACTTTTTCAGACCTATTGCCGATACTAAGTAGCAGTCCAAAATTTGTATCTATTTTTCATGATATTATGCACGGATCAGAAATATTATGGCTAATTCTTCAGAAAAAAGTGTGTCTTGCACAATGGAATTTGATAAGTGAGATTTCGAACAAGTGTTTACATAATCTTCTTCTTCTGTCCGAAGAAATGATTCATCGAAATAATGAGTCACCATTGATATGGACACATCTGGTATCGCCAAATGTTTGTGAGTTCTTCTATTCAATCCTTTTTCTTCTTCTTGTTGCTGGATATCTCGTTTATACACATCTTCTCCTTGTTTTCCGAGTCTCTAGTAAGTTACAGACAGAGTTCGAAGAGGTCAAATCTTTGATGACTCCATCATACATGATTGAGTTGCAAAAACTTCTGGATAGGTATCCTATATCGGAATCGAATTTATTCTGGTTAAAGAATCTCTTTCTGGTTGCTCTGGAACAATTAGGAAATTGCATAAAAGAAATATTGGATACCGCTTATGGGGTCAAATCAATACGTTCTAATAAAAAATATTTGAGTATTAATCTCATCGATCTCATAAGTATCATACCAAATCCCATCAATCGAATCACTTTTTCGAGAAATACGAGACATCTAAGTCATACAAGTAAAGAGATCTATTCATTGATAAGAAAAAGAAAAAGGGTGAACGGTGATTGGATTGACGATAAAATCGAATCACTGCTCGCGAGCAGTGATTGGATTGATGAAAACGAAAGAGACTTTTTGGTTCAGTTATCCACTTTAACGAGAGAAAAAAGGGTTGATCAAATTCTATTGAGTCTGACTCATAGTGATCGTTTATTAAAGAATGACTCTGGTTATCAAATGATTGAACAACCGGGAGCAATTTACTTACGATACTTAGTTGACATTCATAAAAAGTATCTAATGAATTATGAGTTCAATACATCTTGTTTAGCAGAAAGACGGGTATTCCTTGCTCATTATCAGACAATAACTTATTCACAAACCTCGTGTGGGGCTAATAGGTTTCATTTACCATCTCATGGAAAACCCTTTTCGCTCCGCTTAGCCTTATCCCTCTCTAGGGGTATTTTAGTGATAGGTTCGATAGGAACTGGACGATCCTATTTGGTCAAATACCTAGCGACAAACTCCTATGTTCCTTTTATTACGGTATTTTTGAACAAGTTCGCGGATAACATTAAAGGTTTTCTTATTGATCCTGGTGACGATAGTGATAGTGATAGTGATGCTTTTGACAATAGTGATGCTATTGACGATATTGATGCTAGTGACTATATTGATGCTTTTGACGATATTGATGCTAGTGACGATATCGATCGTGACCTTGATACGGAGCTGCTAACTATGATGGATGAGCTAACTATGGATATGGATATTATGCCGCCGGGAACCGACCCATTTTATATCACCCTTCAATTCGAAGTAGCAAAAGCAATGTCTCCTTGCATAATATGGATTCCAAACATTCATGATCTGGATGTGGAGGCGTCGAATTACTTATCCCTCGGCCTATTAGTGAACTATCTCTCCAGGGATTGTGAAAGATGGTCCACTAGAAATATTCTTGTTATTGCTTCGACTCATATTCCTCAAAAAGTGGATCCCGCTCTAATAGCTCCGAATAAATTAAATACATGTATTAAGATACGAAGGCTTCTTATTCCACAACAACGAAAGCACTTTTTCACTCTTTCATATACTAGGGGATTTCAATTGGAAAAGAAAATGTTCCATACTAATGGATTCGGGTCCATAACCATGGGTTCCAATGTACGAGATCTTGGAGCACTTAATAATGAGGTCCTATCGATTAGTCTTACACGGAAGAAATCAATTATAGACACTAATACAATTAGATCCG